TTTACTCTATTTTTTCAACAAATTCTGATCTTGCTAATGATCTAGATTCATATCAGGATCTGTAAGTATAAAGTAAAGTTTAAGGAAAAGAGTAAATAAAAAAACTTTTTTCATTGAAAGAGTGATTATCCAATTGGTTTGGCAATAACGAAAAGATTACTAGTAATCCGGGTCGCTCTTACTAAAGTGCATATCCATATGGGTATCAATATATAACTCGCGGCTCTGTTACAACACGCCCTTTCTAATCTAAATTGAAAGGGTTAGAATGAAATAATAAAAATATGTATACTTTATTTTATTATGGTTATGTTATTTACTTGGGATTGTAGTTCAATTGGTCAGAGCACCGCCCTGTCAAGGCGGAAGCTGCGGGTTCGAGCCCCGTCAGTCCCGACGGATCCAAAAAATATATCAATTCATCTCTCTATTTTTATTTTTTGTGAAAGGAAGTAAAAATTGCAGAATTTCATTCCCAACAGCGGTCCTTTTTTTCTTTTTCGTTTCACATTTTTCATCAAACAAATGGGGGAATTTCCATTTCTTCGACTAGTACCGATTCGATTGATGGGAGAGAGGCATATGTGGATTAGTACAATTATTGGTAGCATCAGGTTCAGGATTCCAAGAGATACCGTACTGTCCTGGGTATCGCTTTTTCTTTTTCGATTACTCCCGATCCGTGGAATGGAGTAGAGTACTCTATGTTTCCGGGGAGTACATACATAAATGTAATTTGTACGATATAAAAAAAAAATTATAATAGTTACTGTGATAGAATACTTTTCTTTTAAGATTAAAATAAAAAGTATATCCTTTTTTGGCCCGATTTTCTGTAACCTCAATTTCTAATTTCACTAATTTGAAACAATATATCTCATTCAAATTTCACATTGATCTTTTGATATATGCGTCCCGTTACTAATACAAGGAAAGAGGATATTAAAAAAAGTAAAGATCAAACAAGGATCGCTTTTTTATTAGCCAGGGAACGAAATTTATTTTAGTTTATGAAGGGTTTTTTCCTTGAAAGAAAAAACTTTTTAAATTTATATATAAAAAAATAGTGAATTTGATGGAATATTAGATTTTTTTATGGCGGAACTCGTACTCGTCGTTATCGTACTTATTTTCTTTTCCAAGAAGATTAGATCATTAAAAAAAGGAGTTTAGAACTTAACTCCTTCTTTTTTTTATTTAGTTTCTATTGTTTGTTGAGGTTTGTTTAGAACCAATGGTAGGTGTAAAATCGGTTAGATGATACTTTATCAGATGGTTGTACAAAGAGGGCGGTAGGTTATAGAAAAGAAATAATGTAAAAGAATGATAAATAAAGGAATTATTGATTGGATCAGGAATAAAATTTTTAGTTCGGTATGGAGAAAAGATCTTCCTATGTTATACTATTCAATTCTTGACGATTAATCGATTTGATAGCTCAGATATTGTTATTCATGATATTGATACGATTCGATATCATCGAGATGTAATTCATCCCATTGAATTTACAGGCGAAAGATTTATTATCTCTATGGGATTAACTCCCGAGTTATTGCGAATTAAATAAAAATGAAACAATGAGATTATGGAAGTAAATATTCTCGCATTTATTGCTACCGCACTGTTTATTCTAGTTCCTACCGCTTTTTTACTTATAATATACGTAAAAACAGTCAGCCAAGGTGATTAATTTGAATTAAACTTTACTTTTTAGTTCTTAGTTCTTATCAATAATTGAATAGAAGAATACGATAGTATGGTAGAAAGAAATATCTGAATCTTTCTAGCATACTATCTAGTATTGTTATTGTCTAGTATTGTTATTGTAGTGTATAAAGTTGTATTGTAATACAGGTTAATTTAATAGAGGTCAATCTACGATAGTATCGTCATATTCCTATATATAGGTATATATGTATATCAATTACATATATATATATTATATATAGTGTCCCAATTCTATTTCTTTGCTTTATCTATTTGTATTTAATTTGTGTTGATTTCAATCAATTTGAAATAATCGAAAAGCGACTCTTACTATTATAATTCCTATACTATTATAATTCCTAGATTTCTGATTATTTTAAATATTAATCCCGATCGAAAGAATCAATGACTTCTTCGATGGGTATAATAAAAGAAAGTAATCTTTTTATTAGCATTCCGACGAAGAAGTCATTGATTGAGCAATGGACCGATGCTCCATGGGAACTTCTTCGGATTTCGAAAAGGATTATTAAACCTCGTCGATTTTTAACGTTTGAACCACGATATGAAATGAGTTCAATAAAACAAGTTACTTTCGAAATATGAACACGGAAATTAATTGAAATTTTTGTTTGATTGAAAGAGTCTTTTTGATATTTATTATTCAAAGAATACATTATTCCACTAAAATTAAAATACAAGAGAATTTCGAAATGAAGATATTTTTTATTTCTATTTCAATTTAAAAATAAATTTTTAAATTGAAATAGTTAAATAAAAAAAATTGATACAG